AGCGCTTACAGTGGGGTGAGAAAGAAAGATTTGTTGGTGGGCTCCCCTATCACTTAAAGGCAGATAGCGGGAAAGGTGAGCAGCTATAGCTTCATTGTTCATCTTCCCCTCGCTACCGGATGAGTGAACTCTACCCGTCTATGCTTGATGGGATTGGATTCAATCAACGGACTCCCCTTGCCTCCTGGATCCACTGGACGAGTGGAAGACATTGAGAAGGGCTTCACATCCCTTGCAGGGCTTTGAGCTTTGAAACTTGGTTGCGCTCCTCCGATTGACAGATTCCTGGAAAAAAAGAACGCCTTGAGGCGGAGGATTGTATCTGGAAATGGAAGCTCTGTCCCCCTCACACTATATTTTGAATTAGGGGCTTGCCTCTCTTTCTGATATCTATGCTAGCACCGCGAGGTGTAAAGCGATCTCGTACTAAACGAAATTTCACTACCCGTATAGGTATAGACTAACCATTGGATTTAACCGGCCAGCATATGAGTAAGCATCAGTAGTTTCAGTTGATGACCCTGATGCGAGGATATATCCTTGTTCCTTACCGATTCCTTCCCCATCTCTTTTCCGCTGTTGGTGATAGGTCTTTCCTGGTGAATGAGTGTGAATCTCATTAGCTAAAGAATCATTTTCTGCTTTCTTTCATTAGAAATAATAGAGCTAGACTAAGTGATTCCATTAACCACTAGGACTTAGATAGTCTATATCCCCGCGCATATATGAATCTACTCTCTTATCGACCAGAATTTTACTTTCTTTAGATCGCGAGCTATCATAGGCGCACTCTTAGAGTCCTTTCCTTAGTTGCAGGATTCTGGCGCACTCAGTTGAGTCTAGTTCAGGAGTGAAGGAAGGCTCCAAGTAAGTTTCTTCAAGCACTGGGAATCTATCGCTCTGAGGTCTACTCTTTTGGTAGTACGTGCTTGCCCTGTCCGCTCATCTGATCGAGAATCTCGAATCTCTCTGTCTTGCTATTAGCCCCAGGCTTTCAAGTACCATTCTATAGTCTCTTCGCTTGACTTCCCTCCTTTCTGGAGTTCACGACTTCTTTCTTTTAAATATCCGAATGTTGATCCGATATTGCTTCTTTACAGCCGTAAGTAAACTAGTTGCTTTGTTAGAAGGATACACAGTAGGCTAAGCGAAGCAATGGAGCTTTGGTTAGGTCGTGGTCGTACCGATCAGAGTTCAGAGAATCTTTCCGGAACGAAAAGAGAGACTAACTAGTCGTTAGGATCTCTTTGAAGTGGAGGCATGAGTCATCGTAAGTAACTCAGTGCTTTCTAAGGCTTGGAAGAAGAAAATGAAATACGAACAACCGCGCTGGTCGTAATAGATCGACTTTCATGCTAGTTCTTGCTCCAGCATGAAAGTTCCATTTCGGGGAAGGACGACGTATCATGATACTTTCTGTTTTGTCGAGCCCTGCTTTGGTCTCTGGTTTGATGGTTGCACGTGCTAAAAATCCGGTACATTCCGTTTCGTTTCCCATCCCAGTCTTTCGCGACACTTCAGGTTTACTTATTTTGTTAGGTCTCGACTTCTCCGCTATGATCTTCCCAGTCGTTCATATAGGAGCTATAGCCGTTTCATTCCTATTCGTTGTTATGATGTTCCATATTCAAATAGCGGAGATTCACGAAGAAGTATTGCGCTATTTACCGGTGAGTGGTATTATTGGACTGATCTTTTGGTGGGAAATGTTCTTCATTTTAGATAATGAAAGCATTCCATTACTACCAAATACGACCTCTCTGAGATATACGGTTTATGCCGGAAAGGTACGAAGTTGGACTAATTTGGAAACATTGGGCAATTTACTTTATACCTACTATTCCGTCTGGTTTTTGGTTCCTAGTCTTATTTTATTAGTAGCCATGATTGGGGCTATAGTACTTACTATGCATAGGACTACTAAGGTGAAAAGACAGGATGTATTCCGACGAAATGCTATTGATTCTAGGAGGACTATAATGAGGAGGACGACAGACCCATCACGCTCGACTAAAAGGAAAGTCGCCCCAGATAGGGAGATATTGGTTCAAATCCAATTCGTGAGCACATTACTTAGCAGTGAACTGTCCTGCTAGCCTTACCCTATAAAGTCAGCAATTTAAAAACACCGTCTTTTTCGTCATTTTGTTCCTAGACGTCAATTGAAATCGTGCCAGTTTATGTTTTCCCGTGTTTTTCGTCATCAACAGTAAAGTCAGAACTACCAACCTTATCACCGACTTCTTTGAACTGCTAGCCGACTAGTTTTCTCTTGCCTTAGTAGCCTTTCCTTAGGTCAATCGGAGTGAAGTGAGATGGAAAGATCCGAGCTTCCTTTGCCTGCTAGTCTACCCTACTCATACTGTCACACCGGCTTGGTGAATCTCCTCGCTTGCTTGCTGTCTAAGCCAGCCCACCGCCTTTTTACTTTACGCCTACGCCTTCCCATCCGAGTGACATAAACCTTCCCCTGCAGGGAAGAGATTTTCTCTATTTCTTTTTGAGGCCTTACCTTCTCGTCGGGTACTATCTGTTTGTTAGGGTTCTTTCTTCTTCTCTTATTAATTACTGAAGCTATGAGTCTTAACTGAAATCTTCTATTATTAATATTAATATGAGTGTTGAGTTAAAGTTCTTTAAAGTATAAGTTGTTAAAGAGTTAATTAAGTACTTTAAAGACAATCTTCTCTTTCTTTCTTTCTTTAATGAATACTTTAAAGAGTGAATTAAGTAAAAAAAGTCTTTCTTACATTAAAGTCTTTCTTGTTTAGAGCAATAAGCAAAACTAAAAGAAAGCTTTCTTTATCTTTATGGATAACCAATCCATTTTCAAATATAGTTGGGAGACTTTACCCAAGAAATGGGTAAAAAAAATGGAAAGATCGGAACATGGGAATAGATCTGATACCAATACGGACTACCCATTTCAATTGTTGTGCTTTCTGAAATTGCATACCTATACAAGGGTTCAAGTTTCGATCGATATTTGCGGAGTTGATCATCCCTCTCGAAAACGCAGATTTGAAGTAGTCTATAATTTACTGAGTACTCGGTATAACTCACGCATTCGTGTACAAACCAGTGCAGACGAAGTAACACGAATATCTCCGGTAGTAAGTCTATTTCCATCAGCCGGCCGGTGGGAGCGAGAAGTTTGGGATATGTTTGGTGTTTCTTCCATCAATCATCCAGATCTACGCCGTATATCAACAGATTATGGTTTCGAGGGTCATCCATTACGAAAAGACCTTCCTCTGAGTGGATATGTGGAAGTACGCTATGATGATCCAGAGAAACGTGTGGTTTCTGAACCCATTGAGATGACCCAAGAATTTCGCTATTTCGATTCTGCTAGTCCTTGGGAACAGCGTAGCGACGGATAATTCAGAAGAACCAGTCCAGGGGGTCGTTTCACGTCCCATTTGAAATGGATGGTGTGAGTTTGTCAAATGCTCGACATTAGCTACATTAGCGGCGCATAAACCATGTTCGTCAACCAAGTTTGTTCAGTGGTCGTAACGTAATTGCTTAGATAGAGAAAACGGCTTTCTTTCCTATTAAGATTCTTCTCGGAAGAACAATATGCTGCGCGTTAAATAATGGTTGTAATAAATTAGTTATTTGTTCCTTAGCTGTCTCCGCAAAAGATGATGTTACAGAATCCTGATAGTTATCAGGACTAATTCCAAATGGATTCCTAGTACTCGCAGGTCGCAGACGACTGATTCGCCAAATCGCAATAGCCCAAAAAACCAAAGGGGATTAGGATTATTAATCAGTTGAATTAAATAATCCAAAACTAAATCTGCAAGTGCGGTGTTCATTATAAAGAAAACTTTCTTGCTTGAAGCGGGTCGAATGCAGTTGATTGTTTTCTTCTTAGCGGTGTATTAAGACGATTGTTTCAATCATTGAGTGATTGGTTGTGGGGGGTGCACGATCGAATCTTTGATCTTCCCCGAAGCCTTTACTGCTATCTCACGAATTGGATTCGAACCAAACTTGCCCTTTATTTATGAGTGGCCTCCTCATTATAGGCATTCCTAAGTAAAATTCTTGTTTTGAAACTGAACTACCTGGACTTTAGAACAACTCTACTCCGTAAGAACTCCAACCCGTTGAATATAGCCGCAAACCCACCAAAAGCCGCTTTGAGATACTGATTCTGTTCGGCCGGTGCTCCTTTCTCAAACCATAACTACTCAAACATATGGGATAGATTACGAGGAAGCCTTTGCCCCGGTAGCCAAGATTCTGTTCGTCTCCTGCTCTCTATTGCTGCGAATCGAGATTGGCCTCTGTTCCAATTATATGTTCAAAATGCCTTCCTGAACGGGGACCTACAGGAAGAAGTTTACATGAGTCCTCCACCCGGTTGTGTAAGGGGGAGGAGAACAAGAGAGGTCAACTGGAGTGGAAGCCAAACGACGGGAATTGAACTCGAAAAAAAGTTTGGGTAAAGCCGGGTATAAGCGTTGGATAGGTAAGCGTCCTGTAGTAAGAGGGATCGTTATGAACCCTGTAGACCATCCCCATGGAGGTGGTGAAGGGAGGTCCCCAATTGGTAGAAAAAAACCAACAACTCCCTGGGGGTATCCCGCACTTGGAAGAAAAAGTCGAAAAAAAAATAAATATAGTGATAATTTGATTATTCGTCGTCGTAGTAAATAGGAACGAAAATAGAATTTGTTTCTTCATCTTTACAAAATACAAAATTTGAAAATAGACATGGAATGTCGATGGAGTATAAATATAAATTAAATGTAAATACAGGAGTAATTAATGTGTGACACGTTTATTAAAAAAAAACCCTTTTATAGCGAATCATTTATTACTAAAAATTAATAAGCTTACCACAAAGGCGGAAAAAGAAACAATATTAACTTGGTCACGAGCATCTACCATTATACCCATAATGATGGGTCATACTATTTCTATCTATAATGGAAGGGGGCATTTGCCAATTTATATAACAGATCGTATGGTAGGTCACAAATTGGGAGAATTTGCACCTACTATAAATTTCCAGGGACATGAAAAAAATGATAATAGATCTCGCCGTTAATTTCAAATTTAAATTAAATAGAATATATAAATATATATATATTTTTTTAATCTAATCGTTTATATAATTTAGTAGGAGATGAAACCTATGAGAACAAAGGGGGGGGAAAAGTAAAATACAAAAACATACGCTTTAAGTCAACATATATTATATGTATGTCTGCTCATAAAGCACGAAGAATAATTAATCAGATTCGTGGGCGTTCTTACGAAGAAATAATTAGCATATTAGAACTAATGCCTTATCGAACCTGTAATCCCATTTTTAAATTAGTTTATTCTGCAGCAGCGAACGCTAGTCATAATATGAATTTTAACAAAGAAACTTTAGTTATTAGTAAAACTGAAGTTAACAAAGGTACTACCATGAAAAAATCAAAAGCTCAGGCTCGAGGACGTAATTATTTAATAAAAAGGTCAACTTGTCATATAACTATTGTATTAAAAGATATATCTTTATCTGAATATGCAGAATATATCAGATGGTTCAAAAAAACTGGATGCATCTCGAAAAAAAAGTATACAGATATGGCGTATAGTGGAGATGTATGGGACAAAAAATAAATCCACTTATTTTCAGACTTGGTACAACCCATAATCATCATTCCCTTTGGTTTTCTCACCCAAAAGATTATTCTTACGGTTTACAAGAAGATCAAAAAATACGGGATTTGATCAAGAATTATGTACAAAAAAATATGCGAATATCCTCCAGTGTCGACGGTATTGCGTGTATAAAGATTCAAAAACGAGTCGATCTGATTCAGGTTATAATCTATATAGGATTCCCAAAGTTATTAATAGGAGACAAATCGAGAGGACTTGAAGAATTACAAATGAACGTACAAAAAGAATTGAATTATATGACTAAAAAACTTAACATTACTATTAAAAGAATAGCAAAACCTTATGGTTACCCTACTATTCTTGCCGAATTTATAACCGACCAATTAAAAAATAGAGTGTCATTTCGCAAAGCAATTAAAAAAGCTATTGAATTAACCAAACAAGCAAATACAAAGGGAATTCAAATACAAATTGCAGGTCGGATCGACGGAAAAGAAATTGCACGTATCGAGTGGATCAGAGAGGGTAAGGTTCCTCTACAAACCATTCAATCTTGTAAACTAATCTCGTAAAAGAAATCGATTGTTTCTTTAATTCTTACCTTAAAGCCAGTTAGAGATCTATCTCTAATACGAATCTATATCCTATTGTAAGCCATCCAGCCAGTTCGAGTGTAGTTCCAGTACCACTGGAGAATATGCCAGTACCAGTGCCAGTCTCAACGGGGAGGACTAGAATAGATACATTTCTTTTCCTTAATTAGGACTACTATCATTTCTTACCCTATATATAATATTAATATAAAATATAGAAGAAGTTCTTTGAAGGTGTGCGGCGTTTCGGTTGTTGTTGATTCTATTAGGTTGAACAACCTATTCTCCGAGCTGAGCTAGTCGAAGATGGTTCTCCCACCTATCCTATTCAATAGTTGGAAGTCTCTTGGATCTTTCCAACACTCGGATGGGATGAACGATTCAAGCTAGAATACCGGACTAGTTTAGCCTATTTGGCATGATTGGTTTGGTAAATAAATAGAAGATATGGATTCTAAACCTCATCTGTTCAAACCCGAGTAGAATGAATAGGAAGAGAAGACTAGAGAGGATAGTTATAGTAAGAAGAAGAAGAATTTTCCAGTTCGAGAATAGGGAGCAACTAGGAGACAACATCCGAGTTAGCAACTTTCAAAGCAATTCGGAAAAAGAAAGAGGAATAGGCTGACTGCCTTACTCACTTAAACGATTGAGGAAGTTACACCTCGATTACTTCCCTACCGGTCCAAGGAAAAATAGAATAACCGACATTGCTCACACTAAACCCCTTAACCAGCTCGCACAAAACAAGGAAGAAAAGCTCCACTGCTGGTGACAGCTACCGAGACATTAGACTCAGTAACAGACAAAGAAATAGAACTGGTTACCCTTACAAGCTCAGAAACTCACCAAGACACACGACACCGACGGCAAGTACAAGGCCTGCCCTAATATTCTACAGCAATACAAAATCATGGATTCAAAAACCAGAGAGTTGGTCCACTAGTTCACACAATACCTCTGAAAGAAACTCCTGCTTTACTGGCAACTTACAGAAGCTCGTAGCTATTGTATGCATGGGAGTGATGAGATATTGATTTCACGAGCTAGCCGATTCGGATTCTGCTTGAGCTACCTTCTTTTAAGTTAAGGTCGGAGAGCAGCAATGAGTGCATCCCCCTACCTACCCTACGCCCTAAACTGAGCAACCATTGAGAGAGATCGAGATGTGAGAAAAAGAAGTTATTCAGCTCTTCTCTGCCAATCCTGTTCTCGAGGGGAAGCTATCTTGCTCAGTGGAGTGGCCAGGCTCTGATCTTCTTCCTATTCGCGACTCCCAATTCGGCAACCTGACCTACTCCCTGACGAGATCTCGATCTCTTCTTTTTGCGAATGTGCCTGCGTCTGTTTATGTCCTTTTGGATAGAAATGTAGCTTCGTTCGGATCGGGGATAATAAGAAAGGTTATATGAATAAGGGCTTTGATTCAAAAGTTGCTGATTCAATAACTACGGATAAGTAAAAGCTTGCTACAGAAATATCTTAAGATAAGAAAGGCATTATATATTTCCTTTGTGTCTTTCTTCTATCTCAGGGGTTGCGTATATAGAAGATAGAGCCAAAACCCTGGTGCGCATGATGGCCTCGTGATTAGACGAGGCCACATGCCACATGGAGGTAGTTTTCCATTGTAGTCAGCTGAGAAACTGCTCTAGCCCTTGTTTGTGCCTTTTGCTTGTTGACTCTTTCGACTTTGAGAGTGGTAACTGGAGCTAGCGAGTTGTTCTTCTTGTTCAGAACTGGCAAACAAGTAAACTAATTGCTTCGCTTAGCCGCAGCTACACCCCTAAACACTTACAGCTATCTAAGACATTCAGAGGCTGTCTAACTGGTGTTAGAACGCTTTTTCTTAATCCGTTATGGATGTCGAAAAGTGAAGGTACCAGGTCATGGTGATATGCTTGATAAAGGTTTCTTTCGTCGATAGCCTTTGATGATGTAGTATGCGTAGTAGCTGTTGTCACAGTAGGGGTCCTATCCTAAGGCGGGAATTGTCCTAAAGTAGCCATAGCGTTGTCCCTTTCACTCGAAAGAAGAGTTCCTTGCCAACTGCCAATTATCTATCAATCTTAATTGAACGACCTAAGCCCCCTTTTTGGGAAAGATAAGAGAAGGTGTAATATTCGAAGACTAACTACATCCTTTATTCTGAGTTGCTAGTGGTCTGCCCCTCTCCTGCGAGAGTACGACCTTTCTGAAGTAGCAAGAACAGCTCAATTTAAAAGGTTAGCCGCGTACCAAAGAGCTCGATCAGCTATTCTATTTTTCAGTCCGGCTTCCTCGGGTATCCAATCAGTTAGAAATGGATCCTTCCGCGTTACCGGACATGGTGGGGGGAAATCTGAATCAAGCGTCAACTCAAGCAGTAAGTTATATTCTCCTTGAGTTGGAATCGCGGGATCTGGTGATTCGCGAGCTGCGGCTTGCTTTGTTCGCATCTCCGTAACGGCCTTGTGAAAGCGTTCCAATGACATCTTTAGCCCTCAGTATCTACTGCCAACTCCTTTCACTCCAGTTTAGCGTAGCAACTACAACAAGCAGCCTAGCTCACTGGCTCCTATGACTAGCTCGCTTACTTTAACTTAACAGCCTAGCTCTAACAAGCCAACTCCGTTCCTAGTTTCGCTAGCCTGCTTTAGCCCACCACTCAACTCATGCTTCTGTTCGACTCCTGACTAGCCGCATCTTTTCAAGCAAGTAAACTAGTTGCTTTGCTTTGCTTAGCCTACTGTGTAGCCTTCTTTCACTTACAGCACTCAAAACCTGCTTCCTGAATGCCTTGACTTACTAAAGACTGAAATGAACCATGAAATTGATAAAGAATGAGATTCGGTATCTACTCTAGATATGATCTTTCTCATAAAGCTAGGGCTAGAAACAGCACAAAGCTTTCCTGTAGAATGAATACAATAAAGAAAGAGGTTAATGTGCAAGTAGGGTATATAGTTAGCATTAAGCCTACTATAGTTAGTCTTATTTTACTATGGATCTTGTCTTCTGTCTTTTTGACTCTTAAAGCCCCTAGTAGCATCAACCCTAAGTTAAATGATCAGTAAAAGGAAGTTTGTCTTTGTTTTTGGCAGGCTAATATTTGCTTTGGTTTTGGCTCTTCCCCTTCATCTAATCATTTCAAATCGAAGCCTTTTCGTGGCATATTCCGAAAGAAAGAGGGAGAGATCCATCCTTTATAATAGGATGTTACGCCCCACCAAGAAAGGGAAGCTATTGACTTTTTTTATATCCCTATCGCCACGTTCAAGCTCAATCCCAACTGTCGAAAGCTGTCCTGTTAGTTCAAATCGAACGAGTCTGAGAATGATTCAATACCAAGGAGATAAGCTAACTCTTACTTAAAGAGCCTCGCTTCCTTACGAGGGTTTAAGGAAAGCAGTTCGTTCAGAACGACTTTCACTTCCCGACTAAAAAGGGGATGGAAATAGACCTGAAAGACTGGCTTGCTTAAATGGAATGACTGCCGAAGCCAAAGAGTAAGAAGTCGGATGGTCCATCTCCCTTTACGAAAACTCCTATATACTTTATATATGTGATGGACCCCCTCTTGACCAAGAGCTACTAACCCAACCACAGGAGACACAAAGCAAGAATGTCATTGACAAAGGAGAAAGGTACTCTTAGAGAGGACAGGAAGCAGAAGAGAAGCTAACTCGGGAGTAAAGGATGAAAGAGAATCTTTCCTTCTTATAGGGGGGGGACTGAGTGAAACTCCGGGTCTTGATGCCCAGTTCTGCCCTCAGGGATAAATAAAAAAGATACCC